GTGTAATGATAGTGAAAAGGAATATTTTCCTAAAGCCTATGATCCTTTCTTAAGTGGGCACTATCGCTTAACAATGACAAATTCACCTGCTAAAGATAAAGAGTCGATAGAAAATGATAAAGAGTCGATAGAAAATGATAAAGAGTCGATAGAAAATTTAACAGAAACCTTTGATATAAATCGGATTTACGCTATCCTTTTTGCGGATCCCGATTTCGAAGAATTTGAGCGGCAACCGGATGCATTTGATAAAAAACCCTTTTTAATCGAAATGGAGAATTTTTTAACTTTAACTAGCAAATTTGATAAACAATTAAAATTGACTAAAAAAAAGAAAAGATTTTTAAAATTTTTATTGAATGCCATTAAAACCGATACTAATAATGAAAAGGAATCTATTAAAGAATCTAATACAAAGGAATCTATTAAACAATCTAATGCAAAGGAATCTATTAACGAATCTGAATCTATTAACGAATCTGAAGAATGTATTAGAATAAAAGAAATCACTAAAAAAGTCCCTCTATGGCCAGACAAATTAATCACCGAATTAGACCAACAAGTTCAAGAAGACGACACGGAAGACATCTTAGTCCAACATCAAATTCGCTCAAGAAAAGCCAAATACATAACGATTTTGTATCAAAAAGAAAATGAAGAAAATAAAAATGAAGAAAATGAAAATGAAGAAAACGAAAATGAAGAAAATGAAAATGAAGAAACTCAAAAAAAAGAAACTCAAAATAAAGAAACTCAAACTAAAGAAACTCAAAATAAAGAAACTCAAACTACTGACTCTGATGACTCTGATTCTGATGGTGCGAATCCGACACACGAAGTAGCTTTGCTAAGTTATTCACACCAACCGGACTTTCGGCGAGAACTAATTAAAGGTTCTATCCGCGCTCAAAGGCGTAAAATGGTAATTTGGGAACTGTTTGAAGGAAACCCGCACTCTCCCCTTTTTTTGGATAGAGTCAAAAGATTCCCCCGCCTACCGTTTGATATATCCAAAATTTGTAAAGTTATTTTTACAAATTGGACAGACAAGGGGATAGAATCCGAAATTGTGGAGTATATAGATATAAAGGCAGAACAAAAAAAAAAACAAAATGAAGATAGGATAAAAAGGGAAGAAATGCGGATGGAGATATCGGAGGCATGGGATAATGTCCCATCGGGGCACCTAATAAGGGGATGCACGTTAATAACTCAATCTATTCTTCGAAAATATATTGTAGTGCCTTCATTGATAATAGCAAAAAATATTGGACGTGTGTTATTATTGCAATCTCCTGAATGGTTTGAGGATATACAGGAATGGAAGCGAGAAATGCATGTTAAATGTACCTATAATGGTATCCAATTATCGGAAACAGAATTTCCAACAAATTGGTTGACGGATGGTATTCAGATAAAAATCTTATTTCCTTTCTACCTGAAACCTTGGCACATACGACCCTCTGATAGAGATCTAATCGGAGAGGAAAACCAAAAAGATGATTTTTGTTTTTTAACAGTTTGGGGACAGGAAACTGACCTTCCTTTTGGTTCTCCCAGAATTCCAAAAGGAGATTCTTTTTTTGACCCCATTTTTAAGGAACTACAAGGAAAATGGAAAAGGGCGTATTTCTTAGTAAAAACAAAATTAGTTTCAAAAGAAACAAAAAAATTCATTAGTGAAGCGGTTTTTTTTATACTAACAAGGTCTTTATTTCTAAGACTAATACTAGTAATACTAAAAGAACGTTCAAAATTCAACCCAACTTTTAGCTTAAGAAATGTATCAGAATCGAATGAAATTACAAATGAAATTACAAACCAAAAAGATTCTAGAATCAGCAATCAAATAATTGATGAATCATTTAGTCTATTTCAATATCAAAATTGGAAAAATTATGCACTGACAAAAAAGAAGTATCTAACAAGTAGAACAAGCACAATTCGAAATCAAATAGAAAGAATTACAAAAACAAAAATAACCCCATCCGGCGTATATATTAATCCTACCGAAAAGGAGTATAATGCTAAAAGATTCGAATCGACAACAAATATTTGGCAAATATTAAAAAGAAGAAATGCCCGATTAATCTCTCAATTAGATTGTTTTATAAAGATTTTCCTTGAAAAAATATACATAGATATTTTTTTAGCTATTATTAATATTCCCAGACTCAATATACAATTTCTTTTTGAATCGATAAAAAAAATGCCGGATAAGCCCATTAATGAAATTAATGAAACAGATCAAGAAGGGCTTAATAGAAAAAATAAAAATAGAATTGACTTTATTTCAATTTCAACTCTAAAAAAAAAAAAATCAACTAATAGTCTTAGAAATTTGTCACAAGCATATGTATTTTATAAATTATCACAAACCCAAGTTAGTAACAAATTAAGATCTGTTTTTCAAAAAAAAAATCATGGAATTTCTTTTTTTATTAAGGCTAAAATCAAAGATTCCCTTGAAACACAAGGAATACTTCATTCTAAATTAAGTCATAAGAAACTCCCGAATTCTGAAATGAATGAATGGAAAAACTGGTTAAGGGGACATTATCAATACACTTTATCTCGTATTAAATGGTCTGGATTAATACCACAAAAGTGGAGAAATAGAGTTAAGCTTAAGCTACGTCATAAAAATAAAAATTCCAAGGGTGATTCATATGACAAAGTTCAGTCCAAAAGGGAAGGGAATTCTAGGAATTCTGAAGTATATTACTTAGTGAATAAAAAAGACAATTTTCAAAAAAGCTCTAGATATGATCTTTTATCATATAAATCTATTAATTTTAATTATGAAAATACGAGGGACTCATCTATTTCTAAATCAAGCTCGCAAGTCGAATTAAAAAAGAACGAAGATATTTCTTATAAATACAACACGCGTAAAGATAATTTTTCTGATCTATATATATGGAGAAGTCTCCCTATTAATAATAATAATAATAAAAAGTTTCATAATAATACTTATATCAATATTACAGATATACAACAAAATCCCGATAGAAAATATTGTGATTGGAAAATTCTAAATTTTGATCTTAGACGCCAACTTACTATTGAGTCCTGCATCAAACTGGATATCGCGAGAAATGAAAATGCTCAGATTGATACTAACAATTATCAAATTATTGAAAAAATTGATAAAAAAAGCCTTGTTTATCTTACAATTCCGCAAAAGCCCCAAACCAATTTACCAAAACCCCGAAAAGGTTTTTTGGATTGGATGGGAATGAATGAAGAAATACTAAATGGTGACATCTCAACCCTGGGATTTTGGTTCTTCCCAGAATTAGTCCTACCCTATAATCTATATAAAAAAAAACCGTGGCTTATACGAAGTAAAATCCTTCTTTTAAATTTGAATCTAAATGAAAATGCTCTTAGTGAAAAGAAAAACATCAAAGGAAGCCAAAAACAAAAAGGGGAATCCGTTTCAAATAAAAAAATAAAGAATCAAAATCGAAATCAAAAAGATCAAAAAGAACAAAAAGATAAAAAAGAAAAAGAATCGGTCGAAAGCAAAAGAGATCTTAGATCAAATGTACAAAAACAAGGGAATGCTGAATCTGTTCCTTCAACAAATCACGAAAAAGATATTGAAGATCCGTCCCAAGGGGTAAAGAAAAAGATAAAGAAAAGTATTGCAGAAGTACAACTAGATTTACTCCTAAAACGTTTTTTAGTTTTTCAGTTCAGATCGCGCGGTACTTTGAATGAAAGAATGATGAATAATATAAACATATATTGTTTGCTGCTTAGACTGCAAAATCCACTCGAAATTACTATATCCTCGATTCAAAGAAGCGAACTGAGTTTAGATCTAATGCCGATTCGGAAAACTACACAGCTTAAAGAATTGATGAAAAAGGGGATCATTCTTGTCGAACCCACACGCCTGTCTGTAAAAAATGATGGACAATTTATTATGTATCAAACCTTAGGTATTTCGTTGGCTCATAAGATGAAGCAACAAATTAATCAAGGATATAGAAAAGAACTCTATGGTGATTTACTTGTTCCCGAAACCATTTTATCGCATAGACGTCGCAGAGAGTTGAGAATTCTAATGTCTTTCAATTCAAAGACTTGGAATAAAAATCCAATATTTTCGACTGAGAACAATTGCAGTCAATCCTTGGATTTGGATAAAGAGAACCCTCTTAATGATAGTTACGAGCTGCTTCTTAAGCTTAAGAAAGAGAAGGAGGAATTAATTAAACAGAATGAATTAATTAAACAGAAGAATGAATTAATGAAATTCAAATTTTTTCTTTGGCCTAATTATCGATTAGAAGATTTAGCTTGTATGAATCGCTATTGGTTTGATACAAATAACGGCAGTCGTTTCAGTATGTTAAGGATAAAGATGTATCCGCGGTTGAAAAGTCGTTGATAGTCCATTTTTCCTATATATGCCCTGCGGGGTATATGAACGTAAAGAGATTGACACGCCCGCCCCACCTTCCATGTCATTCTAATATAAAATACGAAGACTAAAACCGCAATTAGGCCTACAAATCAATTAACAGAATCTTCTTCATTTTTGCATGGCATAATTTATGCCATGCAAAAATGAAGAAGATTCCTTCTTTTTTTCTTTTTCAGAATAAATTAAATTGAAACCTGGATGGATTAATATGAGTTGATAAAATTAGGAGTTCATAAAGAAATTCAGATTATTGTATATAACACATTAAAATTACTAGCATTATTATTACTCATCGGTAAAATCCATATCTCTAAAAGTGGAAGAGGGAAAATCTTTTATGGTAAAAAGTGCATTCATTTCGGTTATTTCGGAAAAAGAAAGAAGGGGGTCGGTTGAATTTCAAGTATTCCGTTTTACCAATAAAATACGGGGAATTACTGAACATTTGGAAGTACACAAAAAAGACTATTTATCTCAGAGAGGTTTGCGAAAAATTTTAGGAAAACGTCAACGGCTGCTGGCTTATTTGGCAAAAAAAAACAGAGCACGTTATAAAGAATTAATTGGTCAGTTGAGTATTCGAGAGGCAAAAACTCATTAGTTGGAAGAAGCTTTTTAAGTACTTTTTTTTTGTATTGGTATTTGGATAAACTTGTTTTCACTTTCAATAATTCATGAAAAAAGGAATGGGTAAAAAATTTATGACTGTACCAGCTACAAGAAAAGACCTTATGCTAGTCAATATGGGGCCTCACCACCCATCAATGCATGGTGTTCTTCGACTCGTCGTTACTCTAGATGGTGAAGATGTTATTGACTGTGAACCTATATTAGGTTATTTACACAGGGGGATGGAGAAAATTGGGGAAAATCGAACAATTATCCAATATTTGCCCTATGTAACGCGTTGGGATTATTTAGCTACTATGTTCACGGAAGCAATAACTGTAAATGGTCCCGAACTATTAGGAAATATTCAAGTACCTAAAAGAGCTAGTTATATCAGAGTCATTATGTTGGAGTTGAGTCGTATAGCGTCCCATTTGTTATGGCTTGGCCCCTTTATGGCAGATATTGGTGCACAGACCCCCTTCTTCTATATTTTTCGAGAAAGGGAATTGATATATGACTTATTCGAAGCAGCTACTGGTATGCGAATGATGCATAATTATTTTCGTATCGGAGGAATAGCTGCCGATCTACCTTATGGCTGGCTAGATAAATGTTTGGATTTTTGTGATTACTTTTTAACGGGGGTTGCTGAATATAAAAAGCTTATTACACGGAATCCTATTTTTTTAGAACGGGTTGAGGGCGTGGGCGTTATTGGCGAAGAAGAAGCACTAAATTGGGGTTTATCGGGCCCAATGCTACGGGCGTCCGGAATCCAATGGGACCTTCGTAAAGTGGATCATTACGAGTCTTACGATGAATTTGATTGGGAAGTTCAATGGCAAAAAGAAGGAGATTCTTTAGCTCGTTATTTAGTACGAATCGGTGAAATGAGAGAATCCATAAAAATTATACAGCAGGCTCTGGAAGGAATCCCAGGCGGGCCCTATGAGAATTTAGAAATCCGACGTTTTGATAGAGTAAAGGATTCCCAATGGGATGATTTTGAATATCGATTTATTAGTAAAAAACCTTCTCCAATCTTTGAATTGGGAAAACAAGAACTTTATGTGAGAATTGAAGCCCCAAAGGGGGAATTGGGAATTTTTCTGATAGGAGATCTGAGTGTTTTTCCGTGGAGATGGAAAATACGCCCGCCGGGTTTTATCAATTTGCAAATTCTTCCTGAGTTAGTTAAAAGAATGAAATTGGCTGATATTATGACGATATTAGGTAGCATAGATATCATTATGGGAGAAGTTGATCGTTAAAGATGATAATGGATACAACCGAAATGCAAGCTATCAATTCGTTTTCGAGATTAGAATCCTTAAAAGAGGTCTATGGGATTATATGGCTACTTGTCCCGATTTTGACTCTTGTATTAGGAATCACAATAGGTGTACTCGTAATTGTTTGGTTAGAAAGAGAAATATCCGCAGGAATACAACAACGTATTGGACCCGAATATGCCGGTCCCTTAGGAATTCTTCAAGCCCTCGCAGATGGTACAAAACTACTTTTCAAAGAGAACCTTCTTCCATCTAGAGGAGATGGTCGTTTATTTAGTATCGGACCATCCGTCGCGGTGATATCAATTTTACTAAGTTATTCAGTAATTCCTTTTGGATACCACCTTATTCTAGCCGATCTTGGTATTGGTGTTTTTTTATGGATCGCTATTTCAAGTATTGCTCCCATTGGACTTCTTATGTCGGGATATGGGTCAAATAATAAATATTCCTTTTTAGGTGGTTTACGCGCTGCTGCTCAATCAATTAGTTATGAAATACCATTAACTTTATGTGTATTATCAATATCTCTACGTGTGATTCGGTATCGTCTAATTAGGTGAAATACAAAATTGTTCCTAGTTATTTTCTTTCTAATTTCTGAGATCTGAGAAAAGGGTTAAGGTTAAATAATGTTTTTCATCTTTTTTAGGCATCATTTGGGTTGATGAACTAAAGCAGATAGTTATATGAGTGAAAGAAAACGGCTTTCAAATTTGCAGTAAAAAGTTAAGTCTCATTTCCTATGTACAAGAATTAATTATTAATTAAAACTAAAGTAGAGGCCGTTTGCCCCAAGATTGGTTGCTTAGTTATCATCACTTGAAGCGGGTTTAAACGGGAGGTTGAACAAAATTGAGTGGATGGTTAGAAAGACCAAAATACACAAAGGATTAGTAATGGATATTCTCTAAATAATTTAAGAGGATATTTCTGCACATAAACGGAATTCGAATTGGGACTTTAAGTTAGTAGAAATGATCAAGAAGTACTGCCCACGATTCTGACCTAGAGTATGCTCCGACCCACCGACTAAGTAAATAACTATCAAGAACGAAGTAATCTTTTATTTTGAGTAAAATCCCTTTTAGGAGTATGAGAGAGGAGAATAGGGACGAAAAAAAATAGAATAAAATAATTAAAAAAATCCTTTTCTTCTATCTTTTTGTTAGTTAGAAAGTTAGTTAGAAAGAGAAAACTCTTGGCATGATTCATAAATTAATGGAATGTCGAAGTCTTTTTCGTAATTGAAAAAAATAGGTTGAAATGCCTATATGATGTTGCTATGATGTTGTTACAACAAGGTTTTTATTCAAGGATTAAGTTATTAATTAACAAAAAAAAAAAATGACACTCCTAAAATGAAAAGATGAGATTAATTCAGAAGCACCCTTTTTTAATATATATTTATATATTTTAAATTATTTTAAATAAAAAATATAGCAAACAGAATTCCGTTGGTCTAATTTTGGGAACTTGGGATAAGTTTTTACTCTATCCTACAAAAAAAATATCAAGATAAAGATACATAAGAATTAAATGTCCTTAGATTTAGTTGTGACCCTTGAGGAGCCGTATGAGGTGAAAATCTCACGTACGGTTCTGTAATAGTGGTAAGAACAGCGATGTTCTAATCGACTATAATTATCTAACAGTTCAAGTACAGTTGATATAGTTGAAGCGCAGTCAAAATACGGCCTTTGGGGGTGGAATTTGTGGCGCCAACCCATAGGGTTTCTCATTTTTCTAATTTCTTCGCTAGCTGAGTGTGAGAGATTACCTTTTGATTTACCAGAAGCAGAAGAAGAATTAGTAGCAGGTTATCAAACCGAATATTCAGGTATAAAATTTGGTTTATTTTACGTTGCTTCATATCTGAATCTACTAGTTTCTTCGTTATTTGTAACAGTTCTTTACTTAGGAGGTTGGAATCTTTCTATTCCATACCTATTCATTCCTAAAATTTTTGACATAAATATAAATAAAGTGGGTAAAGTTTTTGGAACAATAATCAACATCTTTATTACATTAGTTAAAACTTATTTGTTCTTATTCATTGCTATTGCAACAAGATGGACTTTACCAAGGTTGAGAATAGACCAATTATTAAATCTTGGATGGAAATTTCTTTTACCCATTTCTCTAGGTAATCTATTATTAACAACTTCGTCCCAACTTCTTTCACTGTAAACAATTACAATATTCTATATTCACCACTTATCTCAAACAAGAGAAAGAAACAAGTCTACAATTTTATTCTTTATACACATTCACGATATGTTCCCTATGCTAACTGAATTCACAAATTATGGTCAACAAACAATACGAGCTGCCAGATATATCGGTCAGGGTTTCGCGATTACCCTGTCTCACGCGAATCGTTTACCTATAACTATTCAATATCCCTACGAAAAACTAATAACGTCGGAACGTTTCCGGGGACGAATTCACTTTGAATTTGATAAATGCATTGCTTGTGAAGTATGCGTTCGTGTATGTCCTATAGATCTACCCGTTGTAGATTGGAAATTGGAAAGTGATGTTCGAAAGAAACGATTATTTAATTACAGTATTGATTTTGGAATCTGTATATTTTGTGGGAATTGCGTTGAGTATTGTCCAACAAACTGTTTATCAATGACTGAAGAATATGAACTTTCGAGTTATGATCGTCACGAATTGAATTATAATCAAATTGCCTTGGGTCGGTTACCAACGTCAGTAATTGATGATTACACAATTCGCACAATTTCGAATTCGCCACTAATATAAATAATATAAATAAAAACCCTCTCAATTCAAAAAAATCGCCAATTAGCAATTTAACAATTCAATTTAAAAATTCATTATTTATTATTTAATCATTATTTAATCAAAAATTGTAAATTCTAATTATTAATTTTAATTAATAATAAAAAATAATAATAAAAATATTAAATAAAAGAAATTAAGGTTTAGGTTGGATCTATAAAATAAAAATATAAAAATAAAATAAGGCTTTTCAAATATTTAATTAAGTTTAAATTAAGAAATATCAGAAACATAAAATAATGGAGTTACTTCTTTTTTCCTGGTCAGGTCAATAAAATCATGAAATATTTCGATTTTTTTTTATGGATTTACCCGGGCCAATGCATGATTTTATTTTAGTCTTTCTGGGATCGGGTCTGATCTTAGGAGGTCTAGGAGTAGTATTACTTCGCAATCCAATTTATTCCGCCTTTTCATTAGGATTGGTTCTTGTTTATATATCGTTATTCTATATTCTATTGAGTTCTTATTTTGTAGCTGCCGCGCAACTACTTATTTACGTAGGGGCTGTAACTGTTTTAATTCTGTTTGCTGTGATGTTCATGAGTGATTCAGAATATTACAAAGATTCTCGCCTCTGGACTGTTGGGGATGGGGTTACTTCGGTGGTTTGTACAAGTCTTTTTTTTTCACTAATTACTACTATTACAGATACATCATGGTACGGTATTATTTGGACTACAAGATCAAACCTGGTTCTAGAACAAGATTTGATAAGCAATAGTCAACAAATTGGAATTCATTTATCAACGGATTTTTTTCTTCCATTCGAACTCATTTCACTAATTCTTTTAGTTGCCTTAATAGGTGCAATTGTTGTAGCTCGTCAATAAAAAATCAGCAATTAAAATATTCCATGCTCGTTCTATGTGATTCAATCAAATCAATTCAATTATTATTTAGATTGAAATGAATGAGATTGCTAAGGAGTTGCTTAATGATGCTAGAACATGTACTTCTTTTGAGTGCCTATTTATTTTCTATGGGTATCTATGGGTTGATCACAAGTCGAAATATGGTTAGAGCCCTTATGTGTCTTGAACTTATATTGAATGCAGTTAATATAAATTTTGTAACATTTTCTGATTTTTTTGATAATCGTCAATTAAGGGGAGATATTTTCTCAATTTTTCTTATAGCCATTGCAGCTGCTGAAGCAGCCATAGGGCTGGCTATTGTTTCATCAATTTATCGTAATCGAAAATCAACTCGTATTAACCAATCGAATTTGTTGAATAAGTAGTATTAATCATAAGAATTCGAATATTCTTAAAGAAATTAAAATTTAAGGTATAATCTTCTCTGCAAAGGAAACATAAAGAGAAGAAATCAAAGTATTTTGGCCCTTTCTTTTATAATATATAATAAAGCAGCCCAGAAGTAAATGGTAAATTGATTGGAAAAATTCTGATAACTTGTTGATTTACCTGGTATCTATAAATATAGCATTTGTTTAGAAGCTTACTAGGTCGAAAATTTATAACGTTTAAAAATGTATAGATCCAATGTCACATTCAGTAAAGATTTATGATACATGTATAGGATGTACTCAATGTGTCCGAGCCTGCCCGACCGATGTATTAGAAATGATACCTTGGGACGGATGTAAAGCTAAACAAATTGCTTCGGCTCCAAGAACGGAAGACTGCGTTGGTTGTAAAAGATGCGAATCCGCCTGTCCAACGGATTTCTTGAGTGTTCGGGTTTATTTAGGGACTGAAACAACTCGCAGTATGGGTCTAGCTTACTAATACGTTCCAATAAACTCTACTTGAATCCATTTTATTTTTTTTTTTTACCGACAAGACCCGTGCTCAAAAATATCTTGAGCACGGGTCTTTCTGGTCCAAGCGCATCTTGTCTTTACCACGAATTTTTTTCCTTGGTTAACAATAATTGTAGTTTTTCCAATAGCTGCGGGTTCCTTAATTTTCGTTCTCCCCCATAGGGGAAATAGGGCCGTTCGTTGGTATACTTTATGTATCTGTATTTTAGAACTCCTTCTAACGGTGTATACATTCTGTTATCATTTCCAACCGGACGATCCATTAATCCAACTATTGGAGGATTATAAATGGATCCCCCTTTTTGATTTCCATTGGAGATTGGGAATAGATGGACTTTCTATAGGACCCATTTTACTAACAGGATTCATCACCACCTTAGCTACTTTATCGGCTTGGCCTCTTACTCGAAATTCTAGATTATTTCATTTCCTGATGTTAGCAATGTACAGCGGGCAAATAGGATTATTTTCTTCTCACAACCTTTTACTTTTTTTTCTGATGTGGGAGTTAGAATTAATTCCCGTTTATCTACTTCTATCCATGTGGGGAGGAAAGAAACGCCTGTACTCAGCTACAAAATTTATTTTGTACACAGCAGGGGGCTCCGTTTTTCTCCTAATGGGAGTGCTGGGTATAGGTTTATATGGTTCTAATCAACCAACATTAAATTTTGAAACCTCAGCTAATCAGTCGTATCCTGTGGTCTTAGAAATAATATTTTATATTGGATTTTTGATTGCTTTTGCTGTCAAATCGCCGATTATACCCCTCCATACGTGGTTACCAGATACCCACGGAGAAGCACATTACAGTACTTGTATGCTTCTAGCTGGAATCTTATTAAAAATGGGAGCGTATGGACTGGCTCGTATCAATATAGAATTTTTATCTCATGCCCATTATCTATTTTCCCCTTGGTTAGTGGTAGTAGGCGCAATCCAAATAATTTATGCAGCTTCAGCATCTCTTGGCCAACGTAATTTAAAAAAAAGAATAGCCTATTCTTCTGTATCGCATATGGGTTTCCTAATTATCGGAATTGGTTCTATAACTGATACAGGACTCAACGGAGCTCTTTTACAAATAATCTCTCATGGATTTATTGGTGCTGCACTTTTTTTCTTGGCAGGGACAACTTATGATAGAACCCGCCTTCTTTATCTTGATCAAATGGGCGGAATAGCTATCACAATGCCAAAAATTTTCACGATGTTTAGTAGCTTTGCGATGGCTTCCCTTGCATTACCGGGTATGAGTGGCTTTGTTGCGGAATTGATAGTATTTTTTGGAATAATTACGAGTCAAAATTTTTTTTTAATGCCAAAAATACTAATTACTTTTGTAATGGCAATTGGAATGATATTAACTCCTCTTTATTCATTATCTATGTCACGTCAGATTTTTTATGGATCTAAGCTTTTTAACGTCCCAAACTCTTATTTTTTTGATTCTGGACCCCGAGAGTTATTTCTTTCGATTTCCCTCTTGTTACCTGTACTGGGTATTGGTATGTACCCGGATCTCGTTCTTTCACTATCGGTTGACAAGGTTGAAGTTATACTATCTAATTCTTTTTCTAAATAGGTTTTTGCTATTCACGATTTTAAAACCTTTCACTTTACAATTAAAAAGTTGTAGAATGAAAAAAGAGAACCTTTCTTTCGCCCAATAAAATTTATATATAAAAAAAAACAAGAATTTGAACCCAATATGGGGACGAACCATGCGAATCAAATATTGTATTGATTCGCATGGTTCGTCCCCATTCACCTAAAATTTTTTTATATGTACTATAATGTGAATGTGTTGGGTTCGTGCGCTACTTTCGTGAATTCAATTAGATGTTAATGTAAACGAACCATAACTATGTAGTCCTAGTCCTAATAGATTAACCCCAAAATAGCATATCCAAATTATAAGAAAGCCTATAGACGCTACAATTGCCGAATTTGCACCTTGCGGGTTTATATTTGTTCGAGTATGTAAATAAATCGCGAATACGATCCAAGTAATAAATGCCCAAGTTTCTTTTGGATCCCAATTCCAATAGGATCCCCAAGCTTCATTAGCCCATACTGCTCCTGACAGAATACCTATGGTTAAAAATAAAAATCCTAGACTAATAATACGATAACCCCAATAATCCAATTGTTGAATTAATTGAAATCTGTAATAATTCTTACTCGAAAAAAAAGAAGTAGTTTGTAAAAGATTGCTCCTTTTATTCATGTATTCAATTTCACCAACGAAAAAGGACTCTTTTAATAAATTTAATAAAAGAGTACTTTTACGAAAAATCTTTCTCGTTTTTCGAAATGTAATGACTACAAGTGCTACTGATAATAATGATCCGCATAAGAGGGATGCATAGCCCAATATCATCATAGTTACGTGCATTAATAACCACTCGGATTGAAGGGCGGGTACTAATATTGAAGATTGGTGTATTTGAGTTAAAAGTCCGGAAGAAGCAAAGCCCTGGGTAAAAATAGCGCTTGAACCGGTTATTGCGCTTAAAAAATTTTTATTTTTTTTGAAATAAGGAACTATATGAACTATATGAATAAGGGAGAAACACCACGAAAGGAAGATTAATGATTCATATAAATCACTTAGTGGAAAATGACCCGAATAAATCCAACGCGTAACTAACAATCCTGTTATACAGGAAAAACTAACTATCAGACCCTTTTCGGATGAATCGTATAACTGTATGATTTCATCTACGCCAAAAAGGGTTATTAAACGAATTGTAATTACGATTGAAACAATAGAAAGGGAAATATGAGTTAATATATGTTCTAAGGTTGAAAATATCATAAAAAAAAAGAAGAGTCTTTGAAATAGAATTTGGGAATTGAATTGATTATAAGATCTATTTCTCTTTTTTAGAAGATTACATGCCGCCACTCGGACTCGAACCGAGATGCTCTAGCACTGCTTCCTAAGAGCAGCGTGTCTACCAATTTCACCATAGCGGCTTGTCTTGAACTTATAATAGCTTATGAAAAAAGAATCGTCGAGATTGAAGAAGCCAATTTAGTGCAATATTTTTTGTTATTTTTCATAAAAAATGAAATACAAAATAATAATAGGGATTGGAAAGTTCGTTATTTTTGTTTAAGGTCTTAGCCTCTTGAGGTTTTTCTTGTATTGTCTGTTCTCTTCGAATTGAACTCTTGTAACTAGAAAGAGAAGGTTCTACCCTAACAAAAAGTTTTTGTTTTCATTTTTAATGAACTCTTTTTTCTCATTTTTTGAATTTCAGAAATTTACCATTCTATATTCTATATAGTAATTCATCGAAATATATAAAAAAGGGTTAAGTAGGGTTAAATTGAATCTATTACTCTATTACTTTTACTTTCAATAAAAATGAAATTTAAAAAAATTATTCCCTTTTTATAGATATAGATAGAGAAAAAGGGAGAAAAATACCAAATTTTTTTATCCTAACGCTAATAACCAAACAGTTCGATGGGGAAAAACCCTCTCCCCATCTTGTAAATTAGAAAATCCACTAAAAAAAAAAAAAAGAAGGAAAACCCCTTTCTATCTTGTATTTATGTGTTTGTCAACAAAAACAAGGAAATTTTTATATTTGTATTTTTAAAATTCAGTAAAAACGAAATTTATATTTTTTTAAAACTTCTTTTTTTAAATATAAAAAAGAGGGAATTGAGTTAAACTAATCAATAAAAAATTAAAAAGTTTTTAGCAAATAGTAAATGGGTCAATTTCTTTTTTCGAGTTCATTCGGATTCGCCTTAGTGAAATTTTTAATTACTATTACTTATACTTAATTACTATTACTTATACTTAATTTGTTGCACAAAAAAGCTTTTTGAATTTCCTGTAAAAAGAGATTTCCCTAACGAAAAAGCTTTTAAGGCTATCCAATCCGCCTTCCTTTTCCAAATCTTTTTCCGAATACGCCTTTTTGATGGAGAAATACGTTTTTTTGGAACGGCCATTTAAGATACCAAGGATTACTTATTGTTTTAGTTGGATGTGAAAGACATCTATTGTTCAAACCAAATCCTTCTTTACTTTTTTTATTCTATTTTTTCTTATTCTTGAATTAATTTTCCTTTCGAACAAAAAGAAAGCTAGGGGGGGAAGATATATGAAAATCGCATTTAGACTTAGACAAAAAACTTCGGGTACTCTAAATACTAGAAATAGCTAAATAGAGACAGACGAAGATATGTGATTTTTTTATTCCATAGAATCCCTGTAAAATTGTTTTTTCGTACTTTCTTTATTTGATATTCTTTCTCATTAAAGTCTATATCTATAGAATTAAAATCTGTTGCACCGTAGGAATCAAATGAAATATTAATAAAAAAAAGAATCCAACCTTCCATTTGCATTTTCTTTTTTATTAACCGGTTAACGGGGTAGGTTTCATTGGAAAAAAATAAGGAATTACTCCGGTTTTCTATGATTTATATCATTTTCCAAAATCAAACTTCTTGGTTTGAATTGAATATTGAATATTTGAAGTATTTATAATAAAAAAAAATAAATAAAGAAAGTTAAGAATAAGTAAATAAGGATAAATTAATAGGTATAAGTAACGTAAGGGGAAAGCGCCTATAAATTTTTATTAAACTGACGTTAATTTAGTCAATATCTTGACTTTTTTTAACTCCTTTCAAAGAGGTAAGATCCAGTCAATCAGAAAGAATAAATTAGGAAATTCACAAAGCTTTTTATGCAACAGACATATCAATACGGGTGGCTCATACCCCTCATCCCACTTCCTGTTCCCATATTACTAGGGGTGGGACTTCTTCTTTTTCCCACGACAACAAAAAATTTTCGTCGCATGTGGTCTCTTCAGAGTGTTTTATTGTTAAGTATAGTCATGATTTGTTCAATGAATCTGTCTATTCAACAAATAAATAGCAATTCTAGCTATCAATATGTATGGTCTTGGATCATTACTAACGATTTTGCTTTAGAATTCGGCTATTTGATAGATCCACTTACTTCTATTATGTCAATGTTAATCACTACCGTTGGAATTTTGGTTCTTATTTATAGTGAAGATTATATGGCTCATGATCAAGGATATTTGAGATTTTTTGCTTATATGAGTTTTTTCAGTACTTCCATGTTAGGGTTAGTTACTAGTTCAAATTTGATACAAATTTATATTTTTTGGGAATTGGTCGGAATGTGCTCCTATTTATTAATAGGATTTTGGTTCACACGACCTCTTGCAGCAAATGCTTGCCAAAAAGCTTTTGTAACAAATCGTGTAGGGGATTTTGGTTTATTATTAGGAATTTTAGGTTTTTATTGGATAACGGGTAGTTTCGAATTTCAGGATTTATTCGAACTATTCAATGACTTAATGTCTAATAATCAGGTCAATTTCTTATTTGTTACTTTGTGTGCTGGTCTCTTATTTGCTGGTCCCGTTGCTAAATCTGCACAATTTCCCCTTCATGTATGGCTGCCCGATGCTATGGAAGGGCCTACTCCAATTTCCGCTCTTATACACGCTGCTACTATGGTAGCGGCAGGAATTTTTCTTGTAGCCCGGCTTCTTCCGCTTTTCATAGTTATACCTTCCATAATGAATTTAATCTCGTTGATAGCAATAATGACTGTGTTATTGGGAGCTTCTTTAGCTCTTGCCCAAAAAGACATTAAGAGGGGTTTAGCCTACTCTACAATGTCTCAATTGGGTTATATGATGTTAGCTCTTGGTATGGGGTCTTATCGAAGTGCTTTATTTCATTTGATTACTCATGCCTATTCCAAAGCATTGTTATTTTTAGGCTCCGGATCTGTTATTCATTCAATGGAAGGAATTGTTGGCTATTCGCCCTATAAAAGTCAGAATATGATTCTTATGGGAGGTTTACGAAAACATTTACCAATTACCAAAAATGCTTTTTTATTAGGTACACTCTCTTTGTGTGGTATTCCGCCTTTGGCTTGTTTTTGGTCCAAAGATGAAATTCTTAATAATACCTGGTTATATTCCACGATTTTCGCAATAATAGCCTGGGTTACTGCCGGATTAACCGCATTTTATATGTTTCGGATATATTTACTTACTTTTGAGGGACATTTAAATGTTTATTTTCAAAATTATAGTGGCAAACAAAAAATACCTTTCTATTCAATATCTCTATGGGGTAGCGGAATTTCAACCAAAATTAATCAAAAAATTCGGTTAGTAGGAATGACTGATGATAAAAGTTCTTCCTTTTTTTCAAAAAGAACATTTCGAATTGATGATAATGGTAGAAATATGACACGACCATATATTACTATTCCTAATTTTGAGAATACCAAATTTGAGAATAAAAAACTTGATTCCTATCCTTATGAATCAGACAATAATATGCTATATCCTCTGCTTGTATTGGGCTTATTTACTCTCTTCGTCGGTTTTATAGGAATTCCTTTGAATCAAGAGGGAGGCAATGTTGATATATTATCTAAATGGTTAATTCCGTCGATAAATCTTTTGCATAAAAAGTCGCATAATTCAACGGATTGGTATGAATTTTGGAAAGATGCAATTTTTTCAGTCAGTATAAGTTATTTAGGAATATTTATAGCGTCTTTTTTATATAAATCGCCTTATTCCTCTTTACTAAATTTGGATTTAAAAAATTCAGCTGTTAAGGGTTTCCCTCGGGGACCTTTTGGGAAGAAAATGCTCAATGCTATATATAGTTGGTCATATAATCGTGCTTATATAGATTTTTTTTATAAAAGATTCTTAACTGGGGGGGCTAGGGCATTGGCCCAATTAACTCATTTTTTTGATCGACGCATAATTGATGGAATTACGAATGGAGTTGGTTTTCTTAGTTTCTTTATAGGAGAAGTTATCAAATATGTAGGGGGCGGACGCATTTCTTCGTATCTTTTCTTCTATTTATCATATGTAGTCATTTTTTTTTTTATTTCTTTTCTTTTTTTTCTTACTTAAGCTCTTATTGGTAAAACGGAATACTTGAAATTCAACCGACCCCCTTCTTTCTTTTTCCGAAATAACCGAAATGAATGCACTTTTTACCATAAAAGATTTTCCCTCTTCCACTTTTAGAGATATGGATTTTACCGATGAGTAATAATAATGCTAGTAATTTTAATGTGTTATATACAATAATCTGAATTTCTTTATGAACTCCTAATTTTATCAACTCATATTAATCCATCCAGGTTTCAATTTAATTTATTCTGAAAAAGAAAAAAAGAAGGAATCTTCTTCATTTTTGCATGGCATAAATTATGCCATGCAAAAATGAAGAAGATTCTGTTAATTGATTTGTAGGCCTAATTGCGGTTTTAGTCTTCGTATTTTATATTAGAATGACATGGAAGGTGGGGCGGGCGTGTCAATCTCTTTACGTTCATATACCCCGCAGGGCATATATAGGAAAAATGGACTATCAACGACTTTTCAACCGCGGATACATCTTTATCCTTAACATACTGAAACGACTGCCGTTATTTGTATCAAACCAATAGCGATTCATACAAGCTAAATCTTCTAATCGATAATTAGGCCAAAGAAAAAATTTGAATTTCATTAATTCATTCTTCTGTTTAATTAATTCATTCTGTTTAATTAATTCCTCCTTCTCTTTCTTAAGCTTAAGAAGCAGCTCGTAACTATCATTAAGAGGGTTCTCTTTATCCAAATCCAAGGATTGACTGCAATTGTTCTCAGTCGAAAATATTGGATTTTTATTCCAAGTCTTTGAATTGAAAGACATTAGAATTCTCAACTCTCTGCGACGTCTATGCGATAAAATGGTTTCGGGAACAAGTAAATCACCATAGAGTTCTTTTCTATATCCTTGATTAATTTGTTGCTTCATCTTATGAGCCAACGAAATACCTAAGGTTTGATACATAATAAATTGTCCATCATTTTTTACAGACAGGCGTGTGGGTTCGACAAGAATGATCCCCTTTTTCATCAATTCTTTAAGCTGTGTAGTTTTCCGAATCGGCATTAGATCTAAACTCAGTTCGCTTCTTTGAATCGAGGATATAGTAATTTCGAGTGGATTTTGCAGTCTAAGCAGCAAACAATATATGTTTATATTATTCATCATTCTTTCATTCAAAGTACCGCGCGATCTGAACTGAAAAACTAAAAAACGTTTTAGGAGTAAATCTAGTTGTACTTCTGCAATACTTTTCTTTATCTTTTTCTTTACCCCTTGGGACGGATCTTCAATATCTTTTTCGTGATTTGTTGAAGGAACAGATTCAGCATTCCCTTGTTTTTGTACATTTGATCTAAGATCTCTTTTGCTTTCGACCGATTCTTTTTCTTTTTTATCTTTTTGTTCTTTTTGATCTTTTTGATTTCGATTTTGATTCTTTATTTTTTTATTTGAAACGGATTCCCCTTTTTGTTTTTGGCTTCCTTTGATGTTTTTCTTTTCACTAAGAGCATTTTCATTTAGATTCAAATTTAAAAGAAGGATTTTACTTCGTATAAGCCACGGTTTTTTTTTATATAGATTATAGGGTAGGACTAATTCTGGGAAGAACCAAAATCCCAGGGTTGAGATGTCACCATTTAGTATTTCTTCATTCATTCCCATCCAATCCAAAAAACCTTTTCGGGGTTTTGGTAAATTGGTTTGGGGCTTTTGCGGAATTGTAAGATAAACAAGGCTTTTTTTATCAATTTTTTCAATAATTTGATAATTGTTAGTATCAATCTGAGCATTTTCATTTCTCGCGATATCCAGTTTGATGCAGGACTCAATAGTAAGTTGGCGTCTAAGATCAAAATTTAGAATTTTCCAATCACAATATTTTCTATCGGGATTTTGTTGTATATCTGTAATATTGATATAAGTATTATTATGAAACTTTTTATTATTATTATTATTAATAGGGAGACTTCTCCATATATATAGATCAGAAAAATTATCTTTACGCGTGTTGTATTTATAAGAAATATCTTCGTTCTTTTTTAATTCGACTTGCGAGCTTGATTTAGAAATAGATGAGTCCCTCGTATTTTCATAATTAAAATTAATAGATTTATATGATAAAAGATCATATCTAGAGCTTTTTTGAAAATTGTCTTTTTTATTCACTAAGTAATATACTTCAGAATTCCTAGAATTCCCTTCCCTTTTGGACTGAACTTTGTCATATGAATCACCCTTGGAATTTTTATTTTTATGACGTAGCTTAAGCTTAACTCTATTTCTCCACTTTTGTGGTATTAATCCAGACCATTTAATACGAGATAAAGTGTATTGATAATGTCCCCTTAACCAGTTTTTCCATTCATTCATTTCAGAATTCGGGAGTTTCTTATGACTTAATTTAGAATGAAGTATTCCTTGTGTTTCAAGGGAATCTTTGATTTTAGCCTTAATAAAAAAAGAAATTCCATGATTTTTTTTTTGAAAAACAGATCTTAATTTGTTACTAACTTGGGTTTGTGATAATTTATAAAATACATATGCTTGTGACAAATTTCTAAGACTATTAGTTGATTTTTTTTTTTTTAGAGTTGAAATTGAAATAAAGTCAATTCTATTTTTATTTTTTCTATTAAGCCCTTCTTGATCTGTTTCATTAATTTCATTAATGGGCTTATCCGGCATTTTTTTTATCGATTCAAAAAGAAATTGTATATTGAGTCTGGGAATATTAATAATAGCTAAAAAAATATCTATGTATATTTTTTCAAGGAAAATCTTTATAAAACAATCTAATTGAGAGATTAATCGGGCATTTCTTCTTTTTAATATTTGCCAAATATTTGTTGTCGATTCGAATCTTTTAGCATTATACTCCTTTTCGGTAGGATTAATATATACGCCGGATGGGGTTATTTTTGTTTTTGTAATTCTTTCTATTTGATTTCGAATTGTGCTTGTTCTACTTGTTAGATACTTCTTTTTTGTCAGTGCATAATTTTTCCAATTTTGATATTGAAATAGACTAAATGATTCATCAATTATTTGATTGCTGATTCTAGAATCTTTTTGGTTTGTAATTTCATTTGTAATTTCATTCGATTCTGATACATTTCTTAAGCTAAAAGTTGGGTTGAATTTTGAACGTTCTTTTAGTATTACTAGTATTAGTCTTAGAAATAAAGACCTTGTTAGTATAAAAAAAACCGCTTCACTAATGAATTTTTTTGTTTCTTTTGAAACTAATTTTGTTTTTACTAAGAAATACGCCCTTTTCCATTTTCCTTGTAGTTCCTTAAAAATGGGGTCAAAAAAAGAATCTCCTTTTGGAATTCTGGGAGAACCAAAAGGAAGGTCAGTTTCCTGTCCCCAAACTGTTAAAAAACAAAAATCATCTTTTTGGTTTTCCTCTCCGATTAGATCTCTATCAGAGGGTCGTATGTGCCAAGGTTTCAGGTAGAAAGGAAATAAGATTTTTATCTGAATACCATCCGTCAACCAATTTGTTGGAAATTCTGTTTCCGATAATTGGATACCATTATAGGTACATTTAACATGCATTTCTCGCTTCCATTCCTGTATATCCTCAAACCATTCAGGAGATTGCAATAATAACACACGTCCAATATTTTTTGCTATTATCAATGAAGGCACTACAATATATTTTCGAAGAATAGATTGAGTTATTAACGTGCATCCCCTTATTAGGTGCCCCGATGGGACATTATCCCATGCCTCCGATATCTCCATCCGCATTTCTTCCCTTTTTATCCTATCTTCATTTTGTTTTTTTTTTTGTTCTGCCTTTATATCTATATACTCCACAATTTCGGATTCTATCCCCTTGTCTGTCCAATTTGTAAAAATAACTTTACAAATTTTGGATATATCAAACGGTAGGCGGGGGAATCTTTTGACTCTATCCAAAAAAAGGGGAGAGTGCGGGTTTCCTTCAAACAGTTCCCAAATTACCATTTTACGCCTTTGAGCGCGGATAGAACCTTTAATTAGTTCTCGCCGAAAGTCCGGTTGGTGTGAATAACTTAGCAAAGCTACTTCGTGTGTCGGATTCGCACCATCAGAATCAGAGTCATCAGAGTCAGTAGTTTGAGTTTCTTTATTTTGAGTTTCTTTAGTTTGAGTTTCTTTATTTTGAGTTTCTTTTTTTTGAGTTTCTTCATTTTCATTTTCTTCATTTTCGTTTTCTTCATTTTCATTTTCTTCATTTTTATTTTCTTCATTTTCTTTTTGATACAAAATCGTTATGTATTTGGCTTTTCTTGAGCGAATTTGATGTTGGACTAAGATGTCTTCCGTGTCGTCTTCTTGAACTTGTTGGTCTAATTCGGTGATTAATTTGTCTGGCCATAGAGGGACTTTTTTAGTGATTTCTTTTATTCTAATACATTCTTCAGATTCGTTAATAGATTCAGATTCGTTAATAGATTCCTTTGCATTAGATTGTTTAATAGATTCCTTTGTATTAGATTCTTTAATAGATTCCTTTTCATTATTAGTATCGGTTTTAATGGCATTCAATAAAAATTTTAAAAATCTTTTCTTTTTTTTAGTCAATTTTAATTGTTTATCAAATTTGCTAGTTAAAGTTAAAAAATTCTCCATTTCGA